CTTATTTTTAATTAAAAATAKATAATTATTTAAAATTAAAAAAAAAATAAATATTAAATATATATATATATATATATATATATATATATATATATATATATATTTAATTAAATTATATTAAATTAGGTTTAAAAGTATTATTAAATTCAATTATACACAAAATAATTATAAGTAAATTTAATTATTTATTTATAAATTTATATTTATGTATATGTATATGTACGAATAATTATTAAAGATGGTTTAAAAATATAATTAAATTAATTTAATATACAGATATATATGTATATATATGTATATCTCTAAGTATGAAAAATAAAAAAAAATAAATATAAAAAAAAAATTTAGCTTAATTAAATATTTAATTAATTATTTATATATATATATATATTAAATATTTACATATATATATATATAATATAATATATAAATATATACCTAATTATATATATATTTATAATATATTTTTATTTAAATTGAATTACAATCGATTTATAATGAAATTATTTTTTAAAATAATATTACTTAAAAGAAATAAGTGAAAATATTAAAAATTTAATAATTTATATTAAATAATTAATATAAAAAAAAAAAAAAAAAAATCTATGTAAAAAAATAGATAAATAGATAAATTTTTTATATTTTTGATAATTTATTATGAATTTATTTTACATGTAAATTTTAGTATTAAATTTTAATTATTTTAATAATAATTTATTATTTTACAGTAATTAAAATTAAAAATTTAAGAAATTAAGATTTAGTAATATTAAAATTAATAACTAATTTTGTGCCAGCAGTTGCGGTTAAACAAAAATTAAATTAAATTATTTCAGTTTATAATAAATAATAATATAATTAAATAAAATGTTAAATTGTTAGGTAAAATTTTAATTTATAAAAAATTTATTTAAAAATTATAATTTAGTAAATTTTGTTATAAACTAGGATTAGATACCCTATTATTAAAAATTTAATTAAAAATACTAAAATAGTAAATAATATATTATTGAAACTTAAATAATATGGCGGTATTTTAGTTCATTTAGAGGAATCTGTCTAATAATTGATAATCCACGAATAAATTTACTTAATTTATAATTTTGTATATCATTGTTAAAAAAATATTTTAAAATAAAAATAATATTTTAAAATTTAAAATAAAATTTAAATCAGATCAAGATGCAGAGTATAATTAAGATTAGGATGGATTACAATAAAAATATTTAAACGGAAAAAATTTTGTAATAAATGATTGAAGGTGGATTTAAATGTAATTTTAATTAATTTATTAAAATGATTAAAAATTAAAATATGTACATATTGCCCGTCACTTTCATTTGAAAATTGAAATAAGTCGTAACAAAGTAGAGGTACTGGAAAGTGTTTCTAGAATGAACAAATTAGAGCTTGTTAAGTATTTCATTTACATTGAAAAGAAATTAAAAGATTAATTAATTTGAGGGGGGAAATTAATTAATTATAAATAATAAAAAAAATTTTAATATTGGGGGGTATTAAAGTATTTTTTAGAAAAAATAATTAATTTTATAGGGGAGTAGTATTGAAAAAGAAATTTGAAATAATTGAAAATGAATTATAATAAAAGTAATTTTAATTTAATGTATCTTGTGTATCAGAGTTTATTAAAAAATATTTATTAAAAAAAAAAATCTCGAATTTAAAAGAGTTAATTAATTATAAAAATTAATGTTGAATAATTATTTTAAATAATTAATTTGAAATGAAATGTTAATCGTTTTTAAATATATCTAGTTATTTTAGAAAAAAATTTAATTTTAAATTTAAAAAATTTTATAATTAATTAGTTAATTGTAAAATATTTAAAATTTAATATATTAAGGGATAAGCTTTAATATAAAAAATTATAATTAATTTTAAATAAAAATAAAAATTTTAAAATTTATATTGTTTAAAAATTATAGTTTATTATAAAAAAATTTTATTTTTAATAAAATTTAATTAAAATTTAATTTTATATAAAATAAATAATTTTTAATAAAAAAAAATTAGAAATAATGATGAAATTAGTATATTAAAAATAAAAATATTTAATTAATTAAAAATAAATTAAAGGAATTCGGCAAAATATTATATTCGCTTGTTTATCAAAAACATGTCTTTTAGAAAATAATTTAAAGTCTAATCTGCCCACTGATAATTATTAAAGGGCTGCAGTATTTTGACTGTACAAAGGTAGCATAATCAATAGTCTTTTAATTGAAGTCTTGTATGAAAGATTTGACGAAATATAAACTGTCTCTAATTTATAAATAGAAATTAATTTTTTAGTTAAAAAGCTAAAATAAGTTTAAAAGACGAGAAGACCCTATAGAGTTTTATATTAGAGTTATTTAAAATTATATTTATAATTAGAAATTAAAAATAAAATTAATATTATATTGGGGTGATAAAAAAATTAAATTAACTTTTTTTAAAAATAAATCAAAAATAAATGAATTATATGATCCATAATTAATGATTAGAAGAAAAAATTACCTTAGGGATAACAGCGTAATATTTTTTTTTAGTACAAATAAAAAAAAAAGTTTGCGACCTCGATGTTGGATTAAGATAAAATTTAAATGCAAAAGTTTAAAATTTTTGATCTGTTCGATCATTAAAATCTTACATGATCTGAGTTCAAACCGGTGTGAGCCAGGTTGGTTTCTATCTTTAGATAAATAAAATATTTTAGTACGAAAGGATCAGATATTTTTAATAATTAAAATAAAATGAATATTAATAAATATTATAATAATAATATATTTATACTATTTTGACAGAAAAATGTGATGATTTTAGAAGTCATAAATGTATAATTATATTATATAAATAGTATATGATAATAAAAGATTTATATATTGTTTTTATTGGTATTTTAATTTTATTAATTGGGGTATTAATTGGAGTTGCTTTTTTAACATTATTAGAGCGTAAAGTTTTAGGATATATTCAAATTCGGAAAGGCCCTAATAAAATGGGGGTATTGGGGATTTTTCAGCCTTTTTGTGATGCAATTAAGTTATTTTCTAAAGAACAAGCTTATTTAAATTATTCTAATTATTTTTCTTTTTATTTTTCTCCAATTGTAAGATTTGTATTATCTTTAATAATTTGAATATTAATACCTTATATATTCAATATAATTGTTTTTAATTTAGGGTTATTATTTTTTTTGGGGTGTACGAGAATTAGAGTATACACTTTATTAATTTCAGGATGATCTTCAAATAGAAATTATTCATTATTAGGGGGATTACGAGGAGTCGCTCAAACTATTTCTTATGAAGTTAGTTTATCTTTAATTTTATTATCTAGAATTATTATAATTATAGATTTTAATATAATAAAATTTAGATATTATCAACAATTAGTTTGATTAATTTTAATAATAGTACCTTTAAGAATATGTTTTTTAGCTTCGTTAATGGCTGAAACAAATCGAACTCCTTTTGATTTTGCTGAAGGTGAGAGAGAATTAGTTTCTGGGTTTAATATTGAGTACAGAAGAGGAGGATTTGCTTTAATTTTTTTAGCAGAATATTCAAGAATTTTATTTATAAGAATGTTATTTGTTATTATTTATATGGGGGGTTATGATTTAAATTTATTTTTTTATATTAAATTAGTATTTTTATCTTTTTTTTTTATTTGAGTTCGTGGAACTTTACCACGGTATCGTTATGATAAATTAATATATTTATGTTGGAAAAGATATTTACCTTTGTCTTTAAATTATTTATTATTTTTTATAGGGTTAAAAATAATTTTAGTATATAAAATAAATTTAGTATAAATTAATAGAATATATTTATTCTTTCTTAAGTTTTCAAAACAAATGCTTTAACAAGCTCATTAATTATTAATAATTAAAAATTAATTTATCTCAGAATTTATTTAAAATTGGGTTAATAATAAAATAAGAGAAATAAAGTAAAGTTAAAATTTGTCCAGTAAGAATATAAGGAGTTTCTACAGAACGGGCTCCGATTCAAGTTAATAAAATAATAATAGAAATTAGAGATCAAAATAAAAATTGATTAATAGGATAAAAATGGATTCCTTGAATTTTTTTATTGAAAGTAAATGGTAAAATAATAAAAATTAGAATAGATATGACTAAGGCAATTACTCCTCCTAATTTATTAGGGATAGACCGAAGAATAGCATAAGCGAAAAGAAAATATCATTCAGGTTGGATATGAATTGGGGTAACTAATGGATTAGCAGGGATAAAATTATCGGGGTCTCCAAGCATATATGGGCTAATAAGAGAAAGAAGAGTTAAAATTGAAATTATAATAATAAAACCGATTAAATCTTTAAATGTAAAAAATGGATGAAAAGGGATTTTATCTAAGTTACTATTAATTCCTAAAGGATTATTAGATCCTGTTTGGTGTAAAAATAATAAATGAATTATAGTTATTATAAGGATAATAAATGGGAGCAAGAAATGGAAAGTGTAAAATCGGGTTAGTGTTGCATTATCTACAGCAAATCCTCCTCAGATTCAATTAACTAAGGAAATACCTAAATAAGGAATAGCGGATAAAAGATTAGTAATGACTGTTGCTCCTCAAAAAGATATTTGTCCTCAGGGTAGAACATAACCTATAAATGCAGTAGCTATTAATAAAAATAAAATAATAATTCCAATTATTCATGTGAATTTTAAATTAAATGATTCATAATAAATTCCTCGGCCAATATGAATGTAAACACAAATAAAAAAAAATGATGCTCCATTAGCATGAAGGGTTCGAATTAGTCATCCATAATTTACATTTCGACAAATATAATTTACTCTAAAAAAAGCTAATTCAATATTAGCTGTATAATATATAGTTAAAAATAATCCTGTTAAAATTTGAATTATTAAACATAATGCTAGTAATGACCCAAAATTTCATCAGGATGAAATATTAGAAGGGGAAGGTAAATCAATTAATGAATTATTAATAATTTTAATAATTGGATGAGTTTTACGAATAGGATTAAATAATTTTATCATTAGTTAAAAGATCGTAAAGGCCCAAAAAAAATATTTGTAATTTTTACAATTGCGATTAAAGTAATAAATAAATAAATAATTATTATTAATATCAATAAATAGGTATATTTATTATATAATTTAGATAAATTAAAATTATATTCATTATTAAAAAATAAATAGTCATTAAAAAAATTATTTATTTCATCATTAAAAGAAAAATTTATTCAAAATAAATTATATTTAAGTAAAAATCTAGAAAATAAAATAATAAATAAAAATATAAAATAAGATTTATTAATAAGATGAATTTTGAATAATTCATTTGAAGCGATTCTTGAAACATAAATAAATAAAACTAATAATCCTCCTAAAAATACTAGGAATAAGATATAAGAAAATCAATAAGTATTAATTAATATACCTGAAAGTATACAAATAAATAAAGTTTGGATAAGAATTATTAATCCTATTGCGAAAGGATGATTAATAAAATATAGGGAAATTGAGATAATAATTAATATGAAAGATAAAAATATTTTTAAGATACCAAAGAATAGTTTATATAAAAATAATAATTTTGGAGATTATAGATAAAGAAAATCTTTTTCTTTGAAGTTTTTAAAGAAAAGTCTTATTTTTGATTTACAAGACCAAAGTTTTTTTTAAACTATAAAAACTTATTTATTAATAAAATATATACAAATGATAAATATAACATTAATTATTTTAATTATATTTATAATTGGGAATATAATTTTTGTTTCCCAGTATAAACATTTATTAATTGTTTTAATAAGATTAGAATTTATAGTATTAAGAATTTTTTTTTTTTTAATATTATATTTAATAATGATTGAATACCATTTTTTTATACTAATGGTATTTTTAGTTTTTTCTGTTTGTGAGGGAGCTTTAGGGTTATCAATTTTAGTTTCTATAATTCGTACTCATGGTAATGATTATTTTCAAAGTTTTAATTTAATTTAATGATAAAATTTTTATTAATAATTATTTTTATAATACCTTTATGTTTTAAAAAAAATATATTTTGGTTGGTTCAGATAATATTATTTATACTAATATTAATATTCATAAATTATACTATTTCAATTATAAATTTTTGTAACTTAAGATATATAATAGGATGTGATATAATTTCTTATGGTTTAATTTTATTAAGAATTTGAATTAGAAGTTTAATAATTATGGCGAGAGAAAGATTATATAAATATAATTTTTACTCTCAATTATTTGTGTTTAATGTTTTATTTTTAATGGTGATATTATATTTAACTTTTAGCGTAATAAATTTATTTTTATTTTACTTATTTTTTGAAAGAAGATTAATTCCAACTTTAATATTAATTATAGGGTGAGGGTATCAGCCAGAACGAATTCAAGCGGGGATATATCTTTTATTTTATACTTTATTTGCTTCTTTACCTTTATTAATAGGAATTTTTTACATTTATAAAAATATAAATTATATAATATTATATTTTATAAAATTTTATGATTATAATATATTTATTTTATATGTTTGCTTAATTTTAGCTTTTTTAGTAAAAATGCCTATATATTTTGTTCATTTATGATTACCAAAAGCTCATGTTGAAGCTCCTATTTCAGGTTCTATAATTTTAGCTGCTATTATATTAAAATTAGGAGGTTATGGTTTATTACGAATTATAATTCTTTTACAAAAAATTAATATAAAAATAAGATATATTTGGGTAGTAATTAGATTAATTGGAGGGTTTTATATTAGTTTAAAATGTTTTTGTCAAATTGACATAAAGTCTTTAATTGCTTATTCATCAGTGGCCCATATAAGAGTAGTAATTGGGGGGATTATAACTATAAATTATTGAGGGTATATTGGATCTTATATTTTAATGATTGGACATGGATTGTGTTCATCTGGGATATTTTGTTTGTCAAATATAAATTATGAACGATTAAATAGACGAAGATTATTTATTAATAAGGGGATAATAAATTTTATACCTTCGATAAGATTATGATGATTTTTATTAATATCTTCTAATATGGCAGCTCCTCCCTCTTTAAATTTAATAGGGGAAATTAGATTAATTAATAGATTAATAAGTTGGTCTTGGCTAAGAATAATCATACTTATAATAATTTCATTTTTTAGAGCTGGGTATAGTTTATATTTATACTCTTATACTCAACATGGGGAGTATTATTTAGGAATTTATAGATTTTATACAGGAACTTCTCGGGAATATTTGATACTTATACTACATTGATTACCTTTAAATATTCTGGTTATAAAAATTGATTTTAGAATAATTTGATTTTACTTAAATAATTTAAAAAAAATATTGATTTGTGGAGTCGAAAATATGATATTAATCATTTTAGGTTATTAAAAAAATTAATATTTGTTTTATTAGATTTTTTTTTTTATTTTTTTTTATATTAATTAATTTTTTTATAATAATTTATTTTATTATGAAAAATTTAATTATTTTTTTAGAGTGGGAAATTATTTCTTTTAATTCAGTAAGTGTTGTGATAACAATTTTATTAGATTGGATATCTTTATTATTTATAATATTTGTTTCATTAATTTCTTCATGTGTAATTTATTATAGAAAAAGTTATATAAGTTCAGAATTAAATTTAAGTCGATTTATTATTTTAGTTTTATTGTTTGTATTTTCTATAATTTTATTAATTATTAGACCAAATATAATTAGAATTTTTTTAGGTTGAGATGGGTTGGGATTAGTATCATATTGTTTAGTTATTTATTACCAAAATATTAAATCTTATAATGCAGGTATATTAACTGCTCTATCAAATCGAATTGGAGATGTAATAATTTTAATATTAGTTTCATGAATATTAAATTATGGAAGATGAAGATATATTTTTTATTTAGATTTTATAAATAATGATTATTCTATAAAAATTATTGGAGTATTAGTTATTATTGCTGCTATAACTAAAAGAGCTCAAATTCCTTTTAGATCTTGATTGCCGGCTGCTATAGCAGCTCCCACTCCTGTTTCTGCTTTAGTTCATTCTTCTACATTAGTTACTGCGGGAGTTTATTTATTAATTCGATTTAATAATTTTTTTTCGGGTTTATTTTTTTTAAAGATTTTATTATTATTATCAGGCTTAACAATAATAATGGCGGGAATTTGTGCTAATTATGAATTTGATTTAAAAAAAATTATTGCTTTATCTACATTAAGACAATTAGGTTTAATAATAAGAATTTTAAGTATGGGATTTTATGATTTAGCTTTTTTTCATTTATTAACTCATGCTATATTTAAAGCACTTTTATTTATGTGTGCTGGGGTAATTATTCATATGATGGGGAATAATCAAGATATTCGCTTAATGGGAGGGATTAGATTTTATGTTCCTTTAACTTCTTTATGTATAAATATTTCTAATTTAGCTTTATGTGGGATTCCTTTTTTAGCTGGATTTTATTCAAAAGATATAATTTTAGAGATAGTAAGAATAAGAAATTTAAATTTATTAATTTTTTATTTATATTATTTTTCGACAGGGTTAACAATATTTTATACAATTCGGTTATTAATATATTTAATAGTAAATGAGTATAATTTATTAAGAATTTATAATTTATATGATGAGGATTATATTATATTAAAAAGTATATTTGTTTTATTATTTATGAGATTAGTATCTGGTAGAATTTTAAGATGATTAATTTTTTATTATCCTTATATAATTTATTTGCCAATTTCTTTAAAATTAATGGTGATTTATGTAAGAATTATAGGTTTATTAATAGGTTGATTAATTAGAAATATAAATATTTATTCTTTAAATAAATATTTAATATTTTATAATTTAAGAAGATTTTTAACAGTTATATGATTTTTACCAAATTTATCTACTTATGGGGTAAATTATAATTTTTTAAAGCTTGGGCAGATTTTAAATAAAAATATTGATTTAGGGTGAAGAGAAATATATAGAGGACAAGGGATATATAAAATTATTAAATATTATTCTTTAGTTAGTATAATTTATCAAATTAATAATTTTAAAATTTATTTATTTAGATTTATTTTATGAGTAATAATTTTTATTATTTTAATTATGATTTATTTAAGTAGCTTAAAAAGAGTATAATATTGAAGATATTAGGGTGATTATTAAAGTCCTTAAATAAATAAATATATATATATATATATATATATATATATATATATATATATATTTATATTTATAAAAAAAAATATTTTTATTTTTACAATGAAAATGTAAAGTTTTTTTTAAACTATATAAATAAGAAATATTAATGATTTTAATCACTATAAATTAAGTTAGCAGCTTAATTATTATATATTTCTAATTGGAAATAATTATTTTCAATTTTATCATTAACAGTGATATACCTCTGATTTGGTTTCAATTAATAAATAAGGAGTTTAATTAACTCTATCTTTTAAGTCGAAATTAAATGCATTATTGCTTCTTATTTAAGATAAATTGATAATTCAATATTATTTGAATGCAAATCAAAAGTTTTAATTAATTAAACTATAATCCTAATTTGTTCAATTTAGTATATTTTGGTTTCATTCATGGTATAACCCAATTAATAGGATTATAATAAAAAAAAAATTAATTTTAAATCAAGAAATAAAATTGATTCTAAAAAATGTAGGAATTATTGGGAAAATTAAAGCAATTTCTACATCAAAAATTAAAAAAATTACTGTAATTAAAAAGAAATGTAAAGAGAATGGAATTCGAGCTAAAGATTTAGGATCAAAACCACATTCAAAGGGTGAACATTTTTCTCGATCAAGAAATGATTTTTTGGAGATAATAAATGAAATAAATATAAATATATTAGAAATAATAATTATAATGAAAGATAGAATAATTAATAAGTTTATTATTTATATTAAAAGAAATTAAACTTTTTGATTGGAAGTCAAATATACTAAATATATTATATAAATAGTTAATTCCCTCATCAGTAAATGGAAATATATAAGAATAATCATACTACATCAACAAAATGTCAATATCAAGCAGCTGCTTCTAACCCAAAATGATGGGTATTAGAGAAATGTTCATTTAAATGTCGAATAAAACAAATTAATAAAAATATAGTTCCGATAATTACATGAAGCCCGTGGAATCCAGTCGCTATAAAAAATGTTGATCCATAAATTCTATCTGCGATTGTAAATGGAGCTTCAATATATTCATATGCTTGAAGAATAGAAAAATAAATTCCTAATAAAATAGTAATAAATAGTCTTTGGGAAGTTTGAGTAAAATTATTTTCTATTAAAGCATGATGGGCTCAAGTAATAGTGATACCTGAGCTAATAAGAATAATAGTATTAAGAAGAGGAATTTGAAATGGGTTAAATGGAATAATACTTATTGGGGGTCATAAAGATCCAATTTCAATATTTGGTGATAAGCTTCTATGAAAAAAAGTTCAAAAAAAGGAAATGAAAAAAAAAATTTCTGACGTAATAAATAAAATTATACCTCAGCGTAGACCTTTAGTTACTAAGATTGAATGTTTTCCTTGGAATGTTCCTTCTCGACAAATATCTCGTCATCATTGATATATGGTTAAAATAACAATTATATGACCTAGAATAAATAAATTTATTTCAAAATTATGGAATCATTTAACTATTCCTGAAACAAGAGTTATTACACCAATAGCTCCAGTTAAAGGTCAAGGACTGTAATCTACTAAGTGATAAGGATGATTATGATTTAAAGACATTAATTAACTTCACTAGAATAAAGAGTTCTTAAAATAGTAATTACATATGATTGAATAACTGCGACTGCTGATTCTAAAATTAATAAAAGAATTTGAATTATAATTAAAAAAATTAATAAATAATTATTTATATTAATACCTGTATTTCTAAGTAAGGTTAATAATAAGTGTCCTGCAATTATATTGGCTGTTAATCGAACAGCTAATGTTCTGGGACGAATAATATTACTAATTGTTTCAATTAATACTATAAAAGGTATTAAAATAGTTGGAGTTCCTTGAGGAATTATGTGGATAAATATATGTTGGGTATTATTAATTCACCCATAAATTATAAATCTTAATCATAATGTTAAAGATAAAGATAATGATATATTTAAATGACTAGTTCTTGTAAAGATATAGGGGAATAACCCTAAAAAATTATTAAATAAAATAAAGAAGAATAAAGAAATAAAAATAAAAGTTGATCCATTAAAACTATTAGGGCCTAAAAGAGTTTTAAATTCATGGTGTAATTTATTTGAGATGTAATTTCATAAAATAAATTGACGATTAGGAATTAATCAAAAAGAATAAGGAATAAATAATAATCCAATAAAAGTTCTTAATCAATTTAAAGATAAGTTAAATAAATTAGTAGAGGGATCAAAAATTGAAAATAAATTATTTATCATTTTCAAAAAAATTGATTTTTATTTAAATTTTTAATATTATAATAATTAATATTTTTATAATTAAAAATATAATAATTTATAATGTTAAAAATGATAAAAATTGTAATAAAAAAAATTAATGAAAAAATTCAATTAATAGGTATTATTTGAGGAATAAAAGAATATTACTTAGTAATAATTTAAATTTGACATATTTATGTTATAATTTAACTAATTCTTTCATTAGAAGTAATTGCTAATTTACTATTAAATGGTTTAAGAGACCAATACTTGCTTTCAGTCATCTAATGAGGAATAATTATTAATTCAATTAATAAAATTTTTGATCGAAATTCTTTCGATTACAATAGGTATAAATCTATGATTAGCTCCGCAAATTTCTGAACATTGACCATAAAAAATTCCAGGTCGATTAATAAAAAATCTTGTTTGATTTAATCGGCCTGGATTAGCATCAGTTTTTACTCCAAGTGATGGGATGGTTCATGAGTGAATAACATCAGTGGCAGTAATTAAAACACGAATTTGATTATTTATAGGTAAGGTAATTCGATTATCAACATCAAGTAATCGAAAATTAGATAAATTATCACTTGATTGGATTATATAAGAGTCAAATTCAATATTATTGAAGTCTGAATATTCATAACTTCAGTATCATTGATGCCCAATTGATTTTAAAGTAATCAGTGGGTTATTAAGTTCATCTAATAGGTATAATAATCGTAGAGATGGTAAAGCAATAAAAATAAGTGTAATAGCGGGAAGAATAGTTCAAATTAATTCAATTATTTGTTGTTCTAATAAAAATCGGTTAATATATTTATTAAAAAATAAATTAATTATTAAATGAGATACTAAAATTGTAATTATGATTAAAATAATTAAAGTATGATCATGAAAAAAAATAATTTGTTCTATTAAAGGAGAAGTTCTATTTTGATAATTAAGATTAGATCATGTGGCCATATTCTAAAAAAAGGATAATCCTTTATAATTGGGGTTTAAATCCAATACATATAATCTGTCACATTAGAAATTACTTAAAATAGGTAATTCATTATAAGAATGTTCAGCAGGAGGTAAATTTTGATATCATTCAATAGAAGAAGTTATATTTAAAGAGAAGATAACTAATCGTTGATTAATTATTGATTCTCAAATTGCTAAAATTATAATAATTATAGAAAATAAAGAAATATAAGATCCAAAAGAAGAAATAATATTTCATGAAATAAAACTATCAGGATAATCAGAGTATCGGCGAGGTATTCCAGCTAATCCTAAAAAATGTTGAGGGAAAAAAGTTAAATTAACTCCAATAAATATTGAGATAAACTGAATTTTTAATAAGTAAGAATTTAGAGTTAATCCTGTAAATAAAGGGTATCAATGAATAAATCCCCCAAAAATAGCAAATACAGCTCCTATAGATAATACATAATGGAAATGAGCTACTACATAATAAGTGTCATGTAAAGTAATATCAATAGAAGAATTAGCTAATACTACTCCTGTTAATCCTCCTACTGTAAATAAGAAAATAAATCCTAGTCTTCATAATATGGAAGGACTATAATTAATTTGAGTTCCATGTAAAGTGGCTAGTCAACTAAAAATTTTAATTCCTGTTGGAACGGCAATAATTATAGTGGCTGAAGTAAAGTAAGCTCGAGTATCAATATCTATTCCAATTGTAAATATATGATGTGCTCAGACAATAAATCCTAATAATCCAATTGCTATTATAGCATAAATTATTCCTAAATGACCAAAAGTTTCCTTTTTACCTCTTTCTTGGGAGATTATATGAGAAATTATTCCAAATCCAGGGAGAATTAGAATATATACTTCAGGATGTCCAAAAAACCAAAATAAATGTTGATATAGAATAGGGTCTCCTCCTCCTGCGGGATCAAAAAATGAAGTATTTAAATTACGATCGGTAAGAAGTATGGTAATAGCTCCAGCTAAAACTGGTAAAGAAAGAAGAAGAAGTAAGGCTGTAATTCCCACAGATCAAACAAATAAAGGTATTTGATCGAAAGATATATTATTAATTCGTATGTTAATAATAGTGGTAATAAAATTAATTGCTCCTAAAATAGATGAAATACCAGCTAAATGTAAAGAAAAAATTGCTAAATCTACTGAAGAACCTCTATGAGCAATATTAGATGAAAGTGGGGGATAAACTGTTCATCCTGTTCCGGCTCCATTTTCAACAATTCTACTTGAAATAAGTAAAATTAAAGAGGGGGGAAGAAGTCAAAATCTTATATTATTTATACGAGGAAACGCTATATCAGGGGCCCCTAGTATAAGAGGGACTAATCAATTACCAAATCCCCCAATTATTATTGGTATAACTATAAAAAAAATTATAATAAATGCGTGAGCAGTTACAATAGTGTTATAAATTTGGTCATCACCAATTAATGATCCAACATTTCCTAATTCAGTTCGAATTAATAAACTAAGAGATGTTCCTACTATTCCTGCTCAAATTCCAAAAATAAAATATAGAGTTCCAATATCTTTATGATTTGTAGAAAAAAGTCATTTTCGCTAATAAAATGGCTGAGTAAATAAGCGATAAATTGTAAATTTATTAACGGGAAATTATCTCTTTTATTAAAGCTTTATATTCAATATGATATGAAATTGCAAATTTCAAGGTATATAATTATAATATATTAAGGCTTAAAGAATTTTCTTTATAAATAATTTTGAAGATTATTAGTTTATAATTAACTTAAAACCTTAAAAAAAAAAAGTTCTAATAATTATACCTAATATTGAAATAAAATTAAAAAAATAAATACAAATTAAAATATTATTTTTAATAAAAATTTTAAATCATTTTAATTTAAAAGAAAAAAATAAAAGAGATGAATAAATAATACGAAAATAAATAAATAATAAAATTAATCTTGATATAATAAAAATAAATGAAATAATAATAAAATTATTATTTAGTAAATAATTAATAACTAATCATTTAGGGAAAAATCCTAAAAAAGGAGGTAATCCTCCTAAAGAAAGAAAATTAATTATAATAGAAATTTTAATTAAAAAATTTATATTAAAAAAAAATAATTGATTAATAAAAAAAATATTAGTAATGTAAAATAAAAAACATATAATAAAAGTAAAAATTGAATAAGAAATAAAATAAATTATTCATAAATTTTCTCTAATAGTAATTGAGGAAATTATTCATCCTAAATTATTAATTGAAGAAAAAGCTATTAATTTTCGTAAAGAGGATTGATTAAAACTTCTAATAGCTCCAACTAAAACATTAAGAATTATAATAATATATATATAATTAAGATTTAAATAGTAAGATAAAAGAATCATGGGGGTAATTTTTTGTCAAGTTATCAAGATAAAACAGTTAAATCAGGAAAGGCCTTCTATAATATTAGGGAATCAAAAATGGAAAGGAATTGAGCCTATTTTTATAAGTATTGAAGAATTGACGATAATTGAAAAAAAATTATTAAAAAAAAAATTTTTTATTAAAAATATACTTAAAATAATTGCAAATAAAAAATTAATAGAGGCAATTGATTGAGTTAAGAAATATTTTAAAGAAGCTTCTGAATTTAATAAATTTTGGGGGGAAGATATTAAAGGAATAAAGCTTAATAAATTAATTTCTAACCCAATTCAACACCCTAATCATGAATTAGAGGAAATTGAAATTAAAGTTCTAAAAAATAAGATAAATAAAAAAATTATTTTATTAGAATTAGATATTAATAAGATAAAAAATAAGAAATTTATTCTAAAGTGAAATTTTCATATTAAGAAAAATTATATTTTGGTGTAAGAGGCACAGTAATTTTTGAAGTTACTAGATATAGTTTAATTCTATAAAATATAATTAATAAAGGTAAAAATTTACATAATTTATCCTATCAGAATAATCCTTTTATCAGGCACTTTATTAATTTAAAAAAAAGGGATTTCCTTTATATTTGAGGTATGAACTCAAAAGCTTTATTTAGCTTATTTTTAA